TATAGAATATTTCTGTTATGTCTCAGGACAAAAAATTTGTGAATAATGAGACATGAGGAGGACTACTATGTCACTACAGGTGGACTACTCCTAATACGTGCAATTAGTCATTTTGCTAATCAATAAATGTTCAACTTCCTAACTTAAAGTCAGAATAATAAGAATTCGTTATAATGGTGGTTATCCTTTTCTTTTTAGAAAAAATAATAGAGATATTTTCCGCTGAAAAACGAAGGCTAAAACTTGAGTTTAGTGGAAAAAAAAGCCCTTTATCAGATTTGAACCGATGACTTACGCCTTACCATGGCGTTACTCTACCACTGAGTTAAAAGGGCCGTTTTATTCAATTCATGAATTAGCCATTTTTTTTTTTTTTCATTATGAGTCTACTGCATATATGTATATATGTACTATATGTACATAATATATACGTATATGCATAGGAGTTCATTCAGGAACAATAAATTGGATTTACTCCAAAATAAGATTATTATTTGGAATTTTTTAAAAAAATTCCAAAAAATCATAACATAAAAGAAAGTAGGAAAGATTTTTTGGATCTAGTCATACCATTAGACTATATTGACAATTCCAAAAAACTGCTCATACTATCATCATAGTATGATGATGGTCGGGCGTATATGCCCCTATCGTCTAGTGGTTCAGGACATCTCTCTTTCAAGGAGGCAGCGGGGATTCGACTTCCCCTGGGGGTAGGGTACTATGAAAGGAAGTTGATCATAGATTATCAATAAGCCTAGAATGAATTCTTCCTGGGTCGATGCCCGAGTGGTTAATGGGGACGGACTGTAAATTCGTTGGCAATATGTCTACGCTGGTTCAAATCCAGCTCGGCCCAATAATTCACCGCTCCATGAATATGATATAACCAATTTGTCTTCCATAAATGGAAATGCCTAATCCGTAGAAATAAAGAGAAAGGATCAATTTTTTTTCTCTATCCCTATTTTTCTCTTTCTGATCTTTCTAAGGATCTAATTCATGATACTTTACTTAATTAAGTAAAGTATCATGAAAAGCAAACAAAAAAGTTTAGTTCTTTTTTCTGATTGATTATCCACTTTTGGCCATAAAATAATTATTGGTTACTAGTAATCCGTGTCACTCTCACTATAGCCCATATTATATGTGGATATGATATCAGTATATCATTCCTGTCTTTCTTACAATACGACGACTAGGACTAGAATGTTCTTATGATTACATTAAGAATATGTATGCCATACACCTCGCTGGGATTGTAGTTCAATTGGTCAGAGCACCGCCCTGTCAAGGCGGAAGCTGCGGGTTCGAGCCCCGTCAGTCCCGAACTAGGATCCGGTGAATTTATCAATTTATCTCTCTCTTTTCACGGAAAAGGGGGACAGGAAGCAAGATCTAATCCCCAGTGGGGATCCTTATTTCTTTTGTTTTTTATTTCGCATTTATCATCACACAAATATGGATACGGGAATTTAAAATCTTTCCACTACTCCCGATTGATAAAGGAGAGACATATCATATGTACATTAGTACAATTGGTGGTATTACTATATTCAGTATTTTTAGAGATACCATCCTCGTCTTACTTTCTTTTTCGATTGTTCTTGATCAATGAAATGGAGTAGAGTGATCCTATTTTACCGGGAGTACATACAAAAATGGTATTCGTTTATTGTACGATGGACAATGAACTTAACATAATTACCCCGACAGAGTACTTTTCAGGTTAAACCACACCTTTTCTAGTTCTGACTTTGTTTGTGTATCCTCAATGACTAATTGTAAACAATCTATCTCATTCTCATTCAAATTGTAGACATCATTTTTGATGTATGCATTCCAGTACAAATAAATACAAGAAAGAGGATACTAATAAAATAAAAGAAAAGACCGAGCAAGGACCCTTTTCAGTAAATTTGTTGGAATATTTGATCTTTTTTATTTAATCCCTTTTTTTCCATCTCACCTCGTTTGGGTCTGTGTGTGACCCATAGAATACCGGTCATATAATACCTCATAATTGTAAGTATAATACACAGGAAGGAGAGTTGTATAAGATAAGGAAGACAGTAGGTTATAGAAAAGAAAAAGTGGAAGAGGATGAAAAATCCAATGGGATTCCTGATCCAATAAAAAATCCCATTTCGTAATTAGTATGGATAAAGGATCTTCCCATGTTATACTATTCAATTCTCGACGATGAATCGATTTGATAGATCAGATATTGTTATTCATAATATTGATCCTATTCAGTATCATCAGGATCAATTCATCCCAATGAATTTACAGGAGTTAAATTTCTCATCTCTATGGGATTACATCCCGAGTTATTGCGAAGAAAAAAATAAATAAATAATGAAATTATGGAAGTCAATATTCTCGCATTTATTGCTACTGCACTGTTCATTCTAGTTCCTACTGCTTTTTTACTTATTATCTATGTAAAAACAGTCAGTCAAAATGATTAATTTGAATCTGAATTATTAGTTCTTATCAATCCTTTTTTCAATGATTGAAGAAATGAAAGAAAGGGATTAAAAGAAAATTCCAAGTCTTAAATGAAATGATCTGGTTGGAATCATAAAGTGTGGTAGAAAGGACTATATATAGTCCTTTCTACCACACTTTAGAGTATTTTATATTATCTAATATTGTATACAATGATATTATCATATAAAGTTGTATTGTATACAGATATAGACTTTATCTAAATGGAGGGTTTATATAGATCAATTTACAATATGTATGTATATGATGTATTAGATGTACATCTAATCTAAATAGTAGACTAGTACATCGAAATAGCAGTCTAATTCTATTTCTTTTTTTCGCTACATCCACTCGATTTCGATCAACCCAAAATAATCGAAGGCCAATTCTTCTAATTCCTAGGTTTCTTATAATTTTATATATAGGTTCCGGGATCCATCAAAAGAATCAATAGAGGAAGAATAGTATAGGAATATACTATAGCAAAAGAAAACAAAACCAAGGAATTTTTTTGATTTCCCATCCCAAGAAGTCATTGATTGAGCCATTAACAGATCATTTACGAAGTTCTATGGTAACTTCTTCAGATTTTGAAAGGAAGTAGATTAGTAAAGGGGACTCGGACCATTTTTTATGCTTAAACATGACATGAGATGAGTCAAAAAAGCATAAAAAAATCTCTAGGAGTCTAAAATGTTAAATGTATGATATGTGGTGGATCACTCAGCGGAAGAAAGATCTAATTTTATTATGTGTAGAACCTCTTTGGACAACCACTAGTCACTTCCAGTAGAAAGTAAGTATCGTCGTAATCTAATAGCAGAACGATTTGTTCTTAGAACAGTGAAAGTAAAGAAAGAGAGAAACAAATAAAGAAAAAACTAGGGATTGGTTTTTTCTCGTTGTAATATCCATAATTCTGGTAAGAACAGGTTTATCCAAACAGAATATTTAGGAGGAATTCGGTTGGAAAAAATTTCCTATCATGCGTAGATTTGAGTTTTGAAATACAACTAAACTATAGTAATCATTCGTTGTTTGATCGAATGGTTATTATTCATTATTGTCTTTCCAGTATAATTTTGAAAGAGAGACAAGCTTTTTAAAAATAAAGCTTCGAAAAACGATCAATGCAAAACGATCAATTAAACAATTGATACAATTCGATTACTCAATCGATTACTCAATCGATTACTCAATCGATTACTCAATCAATTATTAATATACCTAGAGTCCACTCCTTCCCCATACTACGAGTGAAAGGGAAAATGTAAAGACTACCATTAAAGCAGCCCAAGCGAGACTTACTATATCCATGTGAATTATATCTCCTATTTCTATGAAGGAATTATTCCATTATTGATCAATAATCATAGTAGAATCAATGGCGCAGAGTCAAAATAGGATTCTGACTTAAGGCTATTGATGAACCAATTCAATGAATCCACTCGTAACAGATTCTTTATAGGATTTCTGGTAGAATTGGGAAGTATTAAGTAAAAATATGATACACACACCTTTTCCTTGCAAATTGCAAAGGAATGCTCCTAATGGAACATGTGGGAATAGTAAGACCTATTGTTTGTTTTGTTACCTTTCTTTCATAAGCAAAAATAAAAAAAAAATATACCATCAAGATAGATAACTATCTATTGGATACCTACATTTCCTATTTGATCTAAGCCTTACTGTCTTTCTTTCTGTGAAAGAATGGGGAGACATCACTACCATTATTACATACATTTTTTTTGTAATCTCCTTACACGACCAAAGAAATCTTTTTTTTTTTTACTTTGACTCTGTTATTCTATAAGATAAGAGCCGACCAACCATCCTGATTGAATGTTTGAGTACTCGGAGTCTCTCGTAAGTATGGATACAAAGTATCTTCAGTCCTTTCCACAACTCCTAAATTGATTTCCCATCAGTCTATCCAATCTAATTCCAGACAGAGTCAGTAGACCCTACGTTAGTGTAGGTAGTGTAAGATAATTAGGAAGTCTTGATAGTCTTTCGTATAATCTTTTCTTCAATCCTAGGAGCAAAAATGGAATGTCCTTTAGGAACCTTTGGATACCAAGATTTCTGACCTCTTACTTTCGTAGTTCTGGAATTAATAAGTAAGCCTTACCTCATCCCTATTGGTATATCTGTTTGGGCCGCTACCCAGAACCCAAACAGAACCAGATTTTGAGAAAACAACTTACAGTCTTTTATAGAACTATGTATTCTATAAATCAAGTATCGACAAGCTCCGTCCTTTGCCTTTGCTTATGCAGGGCAAGAATTTGTCGAGTTCTATTCTATCAGTAGAATAAGAAATTCTAAGTATTTTGTTGATCAGGCGACACCCAGATTTGAACTGGGGATAAAGGATTTGCAGTCCCCTGCCTTACCGCTTGGCCATGCCGCCAAATCCGATCCAAAATCGATGAAAATATTATTCATCCACATTTTATTACTAATTGTTTGTTTTTTCAGAGGGGGATTACTGAACCCTTTTTTTC